TCCAAGGTATAACCCTTTGTGACTGAGAAATATAAAGACGAAAAAGACCAATGAAATCTAGTTTCAAGGTTGTATTTAATGGTAAAGTTTGATTCCCATTAAACCCCCGAAATAAATATTTAACGAGTTTTTCCGTTTGTTTATATCCTATGCGTCTTCGTTTGGGTTATATCTTATGTGTCTCCTTTTGGTGGCTCTCAGCCTGAGTTATATTAAGTTATATTATGATGGCCACAGGGCCGCCCCTATGGTCCAGTGGTTAAGACATCTCTCTTTCACGGAGAAAACGAGGGTTCAAGTCCCTCTGGGGGTATACAAAACTCAAGACTATAGGAGCGGGATTTCCTATCAAGTGATCTATATTTGTCAAGTCCTTCTATTAGTCTACTTAGTGGGACTTTCTATTTTATATCAAGTGATATATATTTGTAAAGTCTGCCTGGGAAACGAAAGGAAGTGGCTTATGGAACGTCTAAAATAAATTAGACGCTGGGTCGATGCCCGAGTGGTTAAAGGGGACGGACTGTAAATTCGTTGACAAGATGTCTACGCTGGTTCAAATCCAGCTCGGCCCAACAATTCGCCAATCTACTTGATAGAACCCTTAAGAAATACCTGACCTGATACAAGAGAATAAAAAAGAATCCAAATTTTCTGCAAGATCTCTTCTTATTTCCCTGGGATTGTAGTTCAATAGGCTAGAGCACCGCCCTGTCAAGGCGGACGTTGCGGGTTCGAGCCCCGTCAGTCCCGACGTATCCAATCCAATAAGTACATCAATTCGCCTCTCCATTTTCTGTCAAAGAAGGGATAGAGAGCAATTGAATTCCGAAGGGGTTTCCCCTCTTTTTTTTTTCAGGATTCTATCGAAGAAAGAACAAACCCTAAACTAAAATGAAATGAAAAGAACTAAAATAGTGAAGTTGATAAAATATTCCATCTTTTCTCCCGCGACTAATATTTTTCATACTTCTTTTTCTTCCAAAGAAAATTGGATCATTAAAATTTAGAACCTAATTCCTCTCTTTTTCCACTTCGCTTGTATTGTTTGTTGGGGTTTTGTAGTTAATGGAAACGGACGGGTGGTTAGATGATACTTCAGTTGATGGTTCTACAAGGAAGACCTAAGGTAGGTTATAGAAAACAAAGAACAGAAAAAAAAGGATAAATAAATGAATTTTTGATTGGTCCGGGAATCCAATCTTGGATTCGATATGGATAAAGGATCTTCGTATGTTATACTATTCAATTCTCGACGACGAATTAATTTAATAGCTCAGATATTTTTATTCATGATATTGATCCGATTCAAAATCATCGATAGTTAATGTATTCATTGAATTGACAGGCAAAAAATTTATCATCTCTATGGGATTAAATCCCGAGTTATTGTGAAATAAAAAAACGATGAGATTATGGAAGTAAATATTCTTGCATTTATTGCTACTGCACTGTTCATTTTAGTTCCTACTGCTTTTTTACTTATAATTTACGTAAAAACAGAAAGTCAAAATAATTAATTACTTTAAATGAAACTTGACTTCTGAATTATTATTATTATCAATAGTTGAAGAAATCAAAAGAAAAGTATTCTATTTTTGCGTCTTAGATGAAATCCACGGGCTATAGTCGGCGGTATTCTATGAGATCCGAGAGTATGGTAAGTAAGAAATAAATTTCTTACTTACCATACTCTCTATTAGTGTTATAGTAGTATATAAAGTTATACTTGACTTTCTAATAAACTTGGTATACTATATTAGCTTCTATCTTCAATATATGTAGTTATTATTATCCATATATAGAATTGACGTAGGACCCAATTCTATTTCTTTGATCTATCTATTTATTCCGATTCCGATGAATCTCAAATAATTACTCTTTATAGACTACATTTCTCCACTAGAATCCAATGGAATTTAGAAATGAAGATATTTTTATTTGAAAATTTTTTCAATTTAAATAAAAAATGCGTTGCAGAACGATCTATAAAACAGTTTCATTCCTCAACTAAAGTAGGAGTGCTTCTAAAGTCCACTTCTTCCCCATACTACGAGTGAAAGGGAAAATGTAAAGACTACCATTAAAGCAGCCCAAGCGAGACTTACTATATCCATGTGAATTATGTCCCTTATCTCTATGATAGAATTATTCCATTATTGCTCACTAATAATAGTAGAATGAATGGTCCAGAGTCAAAAAAGGATTCTGGCAGAACACTATTGATGAACGAAAAAAAAAATCCATTTCAAAAATTCCTATATGATTTCTAATGATTTCTAATCGGGAAAGAATAAACACAAGTAAAATACACAATGACATTACAAAGGAATGTTAGTAATGGAATCTATTAATCAAATACGAGGGTCCCTTCCTTTTTTTTTCGTGCCCTTGAAAGTAAAAATAGATCATAGATCAATTGCTAGATCATAGATCAATTGCTTTGCTATTCGTCTATATATATGTAGATTACAGTATAGAAAGCACTTTCCCCAACTAGTGAATTATCCCGGCTATACAATGTAATTCAAGACCCAATCAGTAGACATTACATTAGCAGTAGAAGAGAATCGGGAAGTCTTGCTTCGACCATTATTTCTAATTTTTCCATTAGAATCTTTCTTTGATTTGAATTTTAGATTCAAAGATTTCCAATCTTTTTTTTACAAAATTCCCAGAACAGAATAAAAGAGCACAACAGAATAAGAAATTTCAATTCGTTTGTTGATGAGGCGGCACCCGGATTTGAACTGGGGAAAAAGGATTTGCAGTCCCCCGCCTTACCACTCGGCCATGCCGCCAAAACGATACACAATAGGAGAAAAAATTCCCCCCCTTTTTTTTACTAGACTTTAGTTTATTGTACTTGCATATTGCATCCATTTTTTAATCCTTTTTCTAAATTTAGAAAAATTATAAAAGAAACCTTTTATTGCCCTTTTGATTGTATTTGATCTACGCCTTCGATTGATTGTATAGTATCTCAAAACACACAATGCCGAAAAACTTCCACGGACTTTTGAAAAATAAAATGTGGATTTTCACTCAAAAAAGTCAAAATTTATGACAAAAGGGAACCATTAACTATTCCTTGACTGACAATTCGTGAATGATTCTGGGATTTGAATCTCAAATTTGGTTTGCCTAATGACATAAGAAAATACAAATTGATACATACTTAATTGATTGATTCTTTTGAATCAAAAATCCTTCTCAATTTCCATTATAATTATAACAAAAATTATAAGTATATGTAAACCCCAGAACGGAAATTGTTACACAGATACAAAATTGGCTATTTAGAGTATGTTGCCTATAAATAAAGGGAATTCGTTGGAAGAAAAAAAGGCCCGGCTGGGTATTGACCGGGCCAGGCCCAAAAGGCACTTCGAACAAAATAAAAGCAATAAGGTCTTCTTTATTTATCTTTCTATTTGGATCTTTCGAGCATCTAAATGGAATTGCTAATTATATAATAACGATAAAGAATGTGAAAGAAATACTTTCTTTAATCCTTACTTGATGTGTACTGTAACATAGTAATTATCTTTTTCGATTGGGAGAGATGGCTGAGTGGACGAAAGCGGCGGATTGCTAATCCGTTGTACGAGTTATTCGTACCGAGGGTTCGAATCCCTCTCTTTCCGTTTCCGTTGATGACTTTTTATTTTTTTCTTTAAAATTTTGCAAACCCCTTATTTCTTTTTTTCCTAGTTAAATGTGTGGAATAGCTAAAATAAAATCTTAAGAAAATTGTAAAATCAAGCAAGAAAAACAAAATTTTTATTTTATTCTTCACGTCCAGGATTACGTCCTGGATCATTGGATAGGAATCCAAAGATGAAGAGAGAAACAAAGAATATTACTACTGTGTAAACGAAAAGTTTGAGAGTAAGCATTACACAACCTCCAAGATCATTTTTTGAAAAAGAAAAACGAGAAAAGATAATAGATCCTCCATTTTTATATCACATATCCTATTTTGACACCAAGAAATGAATTCTAAAAATAGAAAAAAATGTTCAGAAATTCAAATGAAGTTGAAATTTGTAATAAGAGTCTTTGATTACCACAAATAACTTTCATACCCACAATTAGATATTGTAAGGGACCCTAATCTAATAGGGTATTTCGCCGGAAAAAGGATTAAAATTGGGAAATAGGACGAGCCTGATTTCTCGCGGCTATTCGAAATTTCAATGTTTGAATTGAAGGTTCATACTGTCAGACTTATTTGATCTTATCAATTGTTATCATTTTTCTCGAATAAATAATGATAATGAATTTTCTAGGATAGTGTTAAAATCTTATCGAAAACTTACAGCAGCTTGCCAAACAAAGGCTAAAAGAAAAAAGAACAGAGGTATGACTGGCATAACATCTACGATTGGATTCAAAAAAGCATAGGCTTCGGGCAATTTGGCGAAGAAAAGACTACTCGGATAAAGGGCAGAATTAAGACAGATCAAACTAAAGATATTAAGCATAACAGACATTTTTTTCGTCGAGATAATTGCATTTTGATTGAGTTATTGATATAAGGAAAAATGAAGAAAGTAGGGTAGACAAAAAAATCCTTCTTTTTCCGCTCAATCAAAAATCCTCCAATTCTCAAAGGAGAATAGAAGAAATCATACTTTCATACAATATCTTAATTGAATTATATGTAATGATCAATAAATCCAGTTGAATTATTATAGATATACACATTCCAAAATCCTAACACGAATCTATAATCTATAATAGATTCTATAAAGAATAAAGATTTTCTCTAGATATTTGGACTGGAATTGACGAACACTTAATATCAATATTATTCTTTATTATTATTATATTAATTAGTGTGCAATAAAAAAAGGAAATGGGGCGTAGCCAAGCGGTAAGGCAACGGGTTTTGGTCCCGCTATTCGGAGGTTCGAATCCTTCCGTCCCAGAGCATATCCATCCATTGTATCCTAATACTTCTTTTTTGTTCAACAAGGTTCTGTTTCAAGGTCTAATATTGGAATAGAATATTATTCCTCTTTTATTTTATATTTTTTCACAACACAAACTGAACTAAATCGAGTTCAAAATCCTTTTGTGACCCAGATAAAGATAAGATGGGGCATAGATCATAGTTGCAGAAAGATTACTTAACCTCAGGTTAAACAAAATATGAAAAGAAAATACATATAAAACGAGGAAGTGCTTAGCCTATAGGTATGTATTGTTATCCTATTTCAGTGACAATAGTCTTTTTATTTTTGTGAAAAAGAAATTGCATCCCTAAAATAGTAAAATTGAAATATTTAACAATGATATTTCTTTTTTTTGTTCAATGTATTTAGCTTATTTACTTTATTTACTTTACATCATTTCATTGACAATTCCATTCGAAAAAAAAAGCAAAGATTTCTCTTTCTTATTCTTATGTTCTTATGATGATGATAAGAAAATCAAAAAAGGGAGTCTTTACTATAAAACTTTACTCAAATAATGATGTAGATAGAAAGTAGGAAACTTTTTCAAATATCAAGTATCAAGATTTCTAATTTGGAATCATTCCTTATAGGTTCCATCTTTGGGAAGTTGAAAATGGGTCAGTCTATCTTATTGAGTCACTTCAAGAAGCAGAGTCAAATAGAATTTCCTTATTCGTGTGATGCTAGTTATGTTATTTCTATATTTTATTTTGATTTGATTTCTGTATATTTCTCTTAAATATTAGATATTTTTTTGCGAGATATATTTATAGAAAATTAGAAAAATGTTCATCAAAATAAAAATGTTCCATTCATACAAAAAAAGCCGAGGTCTTGCTAATTTTTCTGAAGAAAAATATTTCTTATTTATAAAAATAAATTATTATCTATGTAGAAAATAAGAAATATAAATGACTTTGTCTCTGTACTGATTGAACCAATGACTATTCATGATTCCATAATTGAATCAATTCCATACTGGTTCCAAATTCGAGAAATGTTATGGTAAAACTTCGTTTAAAACGATGTGGTAGAAAGCAACGTGCGACTTGAAGGACACGATCCCGTGTGGATTCTTATCCACCATTTTATATTAGGAATGAAGGTGCTCTTGGCTCGACGTCATTTGTTCTATTCTACTATAACTCTTCTTTTTTTTATTGGGTTATAATGTAAATAGTTCATGATGGAGCTCGAGTAGAAAGTATTGATTAATTTCTCAGGGGCAACGATCTAGGGTTAATGCCAATTAATAAATTGGAACAACTTCGTAAGTATATCTTCTATCTTCTATAATTAATATAGATAATAGAAATCAAAAGGATCCGATTCGAGCAAATTTGAAAAAAAAAATTGTTGGAACGACTAAACCTTTTTCAATCCACAGTGTATCACGCACGAATCAACCGTTGGTATGATTCTTTGATAGAAAGAAGGGTATGTTGCTACCATTTTGAAAGGATTAAGAAGCACCGAAGTAATGTCTAAACCCAATGATTTAAAACAAAGATAAAGGATCCCAGAACAAGGAAACACCACTTTAATTGTCTCACGGATCCGAATAAAGAATCCAAATCCAAATATATTTTAAACGAGACAAAAAGGGTGGGTTAAAGACCACTCAATAAAAAAAATAGATTCAAAATTAAAGAAAAATCTTTCAAATTTTTGAATTAAATATTGAACTTGAGTTATGAGTACAAATGATTTTTTTTCAGGAAGGAAGCGAAATAAAAAAGACTATACTATGACTATGAGTTTAATTTAATTATAGAATAATTTAATTTATTTTATATGGATTCCTTTCCTATTTATTCTAATTTTATCCATAGACAAAACTTCGAATCATTTTTTCTCGAGCCGTACGAGGAGAAAACTTCCTATACGGTTCTAGGGGGGGTTCTTTTTCATCTACATCTATCCCGATGAGCCGTCTATCGAATCGTTGCAATTGATGTTCGATCCCGAAGAGAAGGAAGAGATCTTCGGAAAGTGGGTTTTTATGATCCGATCAAGAATCAAACTTATTTAAACGTTCCCGCAATTCTCTATTTCCTTGAAAAAGGTGCTCAGCCTACAGAAACTGTTCAGGATATTTTAAAAAAGGCAGAGGTTTTTAAGGAACTTGGCTCTAATCAAAACAAATTTAATTAATTAAATTAATTAAATTAAGGAAATCCAAACTAAGGGTAGGATAGTTATTTGTATATCATTTGATCATTTTGATCATTTTGAATATCTTTTCTATACTTTGTTTTTTTATTTCCTTCTTTTCTTGCTCTATTCGTATCTATTTATCATATCATTGATAATTGATAATAATAATTTTCTAAGGAAAACCTTATTTGATTTATCCTCACAAAATAGCAAATTCCTGCAATTGGGTGGTTTTCATTCGAACTCTAATACCAAGTAAGAAACAAGGACTCGAAGTTATTCTATATAGATTCACTACACTATTGATTGCATAAATCCTTTTCTACTTAATAGATTCACTACACTATTGATTGCATAAATCCTTTTCTACTTATTTTTT